GAAACCTTCTATCATCAGGGTAATGATCCATCAACCCGCTAGTTCTTTTTATGAGGCGCAGACGGGAGAATTTATCCTGGAAGCGGAAGAACTGCTCAAACTACGCGAAACCCTCACAAGGGTTTATGTACAAAGGACGGGCAAACCATTATGGGTTGTATCTGAAGACATGGAAAGAGACGTTTTTATGTCAGCAACAGAAGCCCAAGCTTATGGAATTGTTGATCTTGTAGCAGTTGAATGAAAAAAAAAATGGATTTTGTGCAAATCCGCGATTTAAGATTTTATTTCCGAGTTTAACTATTAAATAAAAAAATTCATAATCATCCGGTTAGGATCAATCTAAACCAGCCCATTATGTATATGATTCAACATGCCAACTATTAAACAACTTATTAGAAATACAAGACAGCCCATTCGAAATGTCACGAAATCCCCCGCTCTTGGGGGATGCCCTCAGCGTCGAGGAACATGTACTAGGGTGTATGTGCGACTCGTTTAGATCATGAGCTGATACAAAAAAGCAAGAAACCGCTTCCAGTATGAATGATTAGTCCAGTGAATAGGATAGAATGGAAGAAGGAACTCTATTTACTATCTACTTACTATCTAAAAATCAGCAAATCGATCCCTCTATTGTGTATAAAATTTATGGTTTCCGCTGGTGCAAATCCAATCACCTGAATTTAAGATGAGAAAAAATTCTCCATTGGTAGCAAATCGTTATCCATTAAGCGGAGGAAATCTTATTGAAATTCAAAAAAAAAAAAAACATAAAAATGAAGTTATCGCTCGGTCAAGAACGGACTACGAGGGTCAGCTACCCAGCTAAATTTCATAATTAAATACCGTTACTGTATAGGCGGATCTTATTGTGAAAGACCTGTTACTGGATAATTCATGAGTAGAGCCAAAGAGTGTGATGTGAACTATACAAGTTACCAATAACATTGATGAAATATTAAATGAAGTGAAATAAAGGCTCCGGTGTATAGAGAAGACCTCACCGTTTAAGAAGTAACCATAGAAACGATGAAACCCACTATGTCTTTATCCATTTAATTTATATTTCTTTTTAAAATACCTAAAAAAAGAAAAAATAGTGGTCGGGGAGGTTATAGTAGCCAAAGCCGTTGGAATTTGTATTTTATACATTGGAAAAATCCGTTTGGTTATTAATAGACCAGGGCGGGTAAAAGAATAACTGAAAGAAACGAAATCAATTAGTTATTTGTCAAAATTTTATTTAATTTATTCAATGACCAGAATTAAACGCGGATATATAGCCCGGAGGCGTAGAAAAAAAATTCGTTTATTTGCATCAAGTTTTCGGGGGTCTCATTCAAGACTTACTCGAACTATTACTCAACAGAAAATAAGAGCTTTGGTTTCGGCTCATCGGGATAGGGATAAGCAAAAGAGAAATTTTCGTCGTTTGTGGATCACTCGGATAAACGCAGTAATTCGAGAAGGGAGAGTATTCTATAGTTATAGTAAATTAATACATGATCTATACAAGAGGCAGTTGCTTCTTAATCGTAAAATACTGGCCCAAATAGCTATATCAAATAGAAATTGTCTTTATATGATTTCCAACGAAATCAGAAAAAAAGTAGATTGGAAAGAATACACCGGAATAATTTAAATGAAGTTCCCCGGAGAATGAACTCCGGGAAGGTGGGGTCAAAATTACTATGATAAAATATGCTAAAGTAGTCAAAATGAATGAACACGTTCAATAAAAAAAATATTTTTTTTCCGGTTCGTTTTTTTTCTTACGACACGATAATAAAATCTGGATTCTCGAATTTGTCAAACAAAACACCAATCCGCGTTTGAGTTCGGAAAGAATAAGCCTATTTATTTCTGGTTCTAAGACCAGTAGTTCTGGTGGTCGACTCGATTCTTTCAAATTGTTTCTCATTATTGAGAAAAGGTAACAAAGATAAAATACGAGCTTGTTTTATAGCAATAGTAATTAATCGTTGTTGTTTCAAGGTCAACCTATTCATTCGTCTAGATAATATTTTTCCTTGTTCACTAATAAATCGACTAATTAAACTCATGTTTCTATAATCAATTCGATCCCCCGATTGAATCGGGGGCAAACGCCTACGAAAAGATCGCTTGGATTTCAGAAAAGATCGCTTGGATTTATCCATGGTTTGTTTGTTTAGTTTATTTCTTATCCCGAAAATCCGATTTCTTAATTGTCATTTAATTTTAACTCCAATTTTTGATTTAAATGAAATATCTTCTATTTATTTTTCAATATGTTCTATATAATGTTATTTTTCCCCTTTCAAGGATAAGACATACTTGGTTCGATCTATTTCTTTATTTCCACATGAATCGTATGTTTGTAACAATAGGGACAGAATTTTCTCAATTCTAATCGATTAGGCATATTGTGCCGGTTCTTTTGAGTAATATATCTGGAAATGCCCGTTGATACCTTCTTAACACCGTTTTGGATACAACTGGTACATTCCAAAATAAC